TCTCCATTTTATGACAAATCCAGTCCGATGGCTCTTAGACTGCTTGAAAAAGCGGAAGAAGGAGGAAGAAAGAAGATCTCCCTTTTACAACGAGGAGGTCTCTAAAGTCTCAAAGGAGACTATGATGAAACGAATTGCCGAAGTTGTAAGAAGCACGAGAGAGAAAGAAAAAAAGGATCTCGATTCAGAAGAATAAGGTAAGTGGGTGGGAAAGCTGGAGGGGACCCCAGCTAAAAGTAAGTAACTGCCCGAGAAGGTCAGTGAGGTTCCAACTGTAGTGAAATGAAGGATCTTTCTTAAAGTTCACTGTGGTTGGAAGAAGACAGGTGGGAATGAGCCGAGCGAGAGCAAAGCAAGTTCCAGTGGTGGGCTGTCGGTCTGGTCCCATTTTAGACATAGTAAGAAGAGTCGCAATGCTAGATTAAGAAGGGGTAAAGTCATAACTCTGCCCTAAGCATTGAGCTTACGCGAACCAAGCTGCGAAAAAGACTTTTTGGGTAGCTGTCCTTCCATGCCAAGCCAGCACATGGACCGGATTGGTACTCGATGGGCTTCCCCTTCCTCGGACCAAGAGGCTTGGACTATGAGCCCGCTTAGCAAACGAGGCTCGGGACGGGGCCCCTATCGTATCGTAGATCGGACTTTGCTTTTCCAGGCTCCAGACTAGAGAAGGGCTATCCCATATCAGCTGCTATGCTAGCTCGAAAAGGACTGAAAGAACTTACATTAGGTCGTGACTTGAGGGTGAGGGGAAGGGGCGGTAAAGAAGTAAGGAGGTCGACTAGTTCGACGCTTGATTGAACTCAGCATAGTTAGAGATTAGAGGAGATAGCTTTTCTTTCTATTGCTTGAGTTGAATCAGTTGACAAAAAGCTCGAACGTAATTGACTTCTTTAAAGGAAGAGATGATTTTGAGAAGAATTCATTCCTTTCCGAGCAGTGAAGTGCCATATCCTAGAGAGAGAGCTTTACCGGTCGTTAAGATAGAGTCGGTGTCGGTAGCTGTTCTTGCTTAGCGGGATCAGGTCACCAATCGGTGACATAGTTTAGGAATGACTCCCATTCCAGTATTTGAACTGACAAAATGGAATAAACAATCAAGACCTGGCTCAAGGCTAACCCCTCCGCACTCAGGGTCAGGAACGGGAAAAGAAGAATAAGTAGGACAGGCTCGAGGTCAATTCTTTCTTTTAGGAGAGATCCCACCCCCTTCTTTAGCACTTGTTCGTAATATAAGACTTCCTTCTCGTTCTCGGTGAAGGAATCGGAGCTGCTATAGAATCAGCATCTTCCTCTTTAACGGCAAGCTCAGCAACGAGAAGTTTTCCTCTGCTGGAAAGCAGTCCTTCACGGATATGGGAGCTTACTCCGCTGTTGCTGGTTTAGTAAGCATTTCCTTCCTTTATGATTATGAAAAAGGAATGGATAGAGAGGAAGGCTCCAGGGTTTGTTTCTCTTGGTGTCAACATAGGAATGGGAGCAGTTTGAATGGATGCCTTTTTCCCTTGTTGAATCAGCTCAGCCAAGTCAGTAGCCTTTCTTTTATGCGGGATTGCCTGTTGATGCAAGGAAGAAGGGCTGGCTTGATGCCAAGAAGAAGCTGGTGGAGGAATAACGGCAGCTAAATCATCTGCTGCACAGTAGTACGTATTAGGCAAATGGGATTTCTCTTTCCTAGGCTGAGGAGCGTAGTCAGAGGTCTTTGGTGCGTGAATGCTTGACTTAGATTGAACTAGGGGCAATCCAGCAACCATTTCAACTGGATACCATCAAGAGGGCAAGAGAGGAGGAGCCGATGAAATTCTTTCGGAGTTCTTCCCCGCTGACGTCTAAGCTCTCAAGGACTCGGATTAGTCAACAGGAATGAAATCGTTGAAAGCTGGTAGCTCGAGCGAGGAGCGCAGTCTGGTCAGCGCATCTGTTTTGGGTACAGAGGGCCATAGGTTCGAATCCTGTCACCTTGATGTGATGGGCTGCAGTGCACAGACCCGCCTATGTTTTCATATTCGAAAAAAACGCACATATTGGGCGCAATATGGACTTCTTTCTCAAAGTAAAGTGGTAACCTCTGAAAGGAAAGATGGAAAGAGGGGAGTTGGCTGATAAAGATGGACAGTAACGATTGCGTAATATCCATTTTTCGGCCTCGTCATCGAAAGCGGCTTCCAATTGCTCGGAAATTATCAGCTATATGGGGGGCTTGGATGATGAGCAAAAACAATTGATAAATAAGTTGGTCCACTTTCGCATGAAAGAAGGTAAAAGAACGAGAGTTCGTCCTATTGTTTATAAAACTTTTCATCGCCCAGCTCGAACTGAACGCGATGTAATCAAACTTATGGTTGACGCCGTAGAGAATATAAAGCCCATATGCGAAGTGGAAAAAGTACGAGTAGCAGGTACTATTTATGATGTCCCTGGGATTGTAGCCAGGGATCGTCAACAAACCTTAGCTATTCGTTGGATCCTTGAAGCAGCTTTCAAACGACGTATAAGCTACAGGATAAGCTTAGAGAAATGTTCATTTGCTGAGATACTGGATGCTTACCGAAAGAGGGGAATTGCACGTAAGAAAAGGGGGAATCTTCATGGACTGGCTTCCACCAATCAAAGTTTCGCGCATTTCAGATGGTGGTAAAGTGAGACCACATAAAGAGCTTTTCCTCATTCAGTAAGATATGGTTTGACCCTTTTTTCTTTTTGTTTGAATCTTCATATAGAAAGCCGGCCTTCCTCATACTCCTCCCTTCATTCATTGAGTTGGAGGAATCTATAGGAGGCCCGCCCGTTATGCATTGCATGAAAGAACCTTTCTTTGTATTGACTTATCTTTTGACTCAGGTCGAATGAATACGAAAGGGAGACCAATCAAAAAAAAAATAGGCCATGAATGAAGAAGTAGTGGGCCTTTCACCCTCTTTCTAGTGACAAGGTTCAAAGAAAGGGTTTACTATACTTCAAAGGGAGGGAAGCTAGGTTTCCCATGTTGGTATGGCCGAGCATAAAAGATTTTGAAGCTAGGTCAAAAAGAAGAGGTAAAGACAGAGAAGAGAACGGAACCGATAGCCCCGAATTATGTCAGGGCAAGAGAAAGAAAAGTAAGGACTCTCGTTTTCCGCATACGCATATAGACTGTGAAAAAGAAGAAATCTACTTTTCTAATAGAGAAAGAGAGAGTCGTCTACTTTAAACATTCCCCTCGGGCCTCTCACCAAAAAGTCCCGACACTCACTGACGGCATTGATTAACAAGAGAACAGGTTCAGGGTCAAGTCTTTCTGGCGAGTATTTGCTGGTTCGCTGACGTAACTGATTCAGTTAGCACGAAGGGAAGGTGCTCCAGCGGAAGCTATCAATTAAAAGGGAAGACCGGGTAGTGGTAGTTAACCGGGGGAGGGAGCAGCTCATCCGTCAGGATGGGATCCCTCTACTTCACGTTTTTGGCTTATCTTTTTATTGCGTTGACGCTTCAAAAGCGGCTCCGTCTCCGCCTCTGCCTTCTTCCTTCATTTAGTGCAATCGGTCAGTTATAAAGACGAAGACAGGAGATCGACCCCCATTCATTGCTCTCTTTCTTATTCATACACGACTCCATATCGGACAATTAGACTCCTAATCAATCTTGACTTTATCCCTGGGCTATTCCTAGCTAAAATGTGTCATAGGTGTCATCCAAGGCAAACCAGACTGAAATCCGACTTTCGGTTTCCTTGCTGGCAAGAGAGGAAGAGGTGCTTCACCTTTAAGAATCCTTGCAGCTTCTGTAACAGTTGGCCTCTTCTCATGATTTGGGTGAACACAGTAAAGTCCCACCATAAGCATCCTCTGCATTTCCACTGCATTAAACGTCCCTTTCAACTTTGGATCAACTGCCTCAATCAGTTTCCCTTTCTCTCAGTAACTCCATACCCAATCAACAAGCACCGTACCAGCATCATCGACAGGCCTTTTCCCTGTAGCTACCTCTAGCACCACTACACCGAAGCTGTAAACATCCGTTTTCTGTGATGGAACACCAGAATAAACATATTCAGGAGCAAGATACCCCATTGTCCCAGCTAGTCTTGTAGCTTCCCTGGTCATAGAACTATGTTCATAGACTTCTGCCAAACCAAAATCTCCTAGCTTGGCATTGAATTCTGCATCAAGCATTCTATTTAAAGTCTTCACGCCCCTATGAATTATTTGTCTCTCACATTATTCATGCAGATATGAAAGAGCAGACGCAACCCCGAGAACTATATTCAACCTTTGCTTCCAGGAGAGGAAAACCGCAGAACTGGTGTTCTTGTGAAGGACTTTGTCCAGGCTACCATTGGGTAAGTACTCATAGACCAGAACTCATTCTGATCCTTCACAGCACCATCCTTGAAGCTGAACCCAATTCTTGTGCCTTAAGCAGCCAACCATTGTTGCAAATTCAGTAATAAAAGGATTGCGAGTACAGTCAATCCCTGCGCAATCAAACCTCTTGATAGCCACCGATCCACCTGAGGGAAGAGACCCTTTCTAGACCGTAGCTGAAGCCCCTTTACCGACAATTCTGTTGTGATTAAACCCCATTGTAGCTGACTTTATCTCCGAAATTGACAACCTTGATGGCACTCTATTCAATCTATAGGTTCTGCCTTCTTTACTTCTGCTAAGACTCCTCTTTCTCCACACCACCAAGAAAACGATTATGACAAGAACTCCAATTATAGAGAGGACAAATGCGGCTAAACCACCCAACCTCAAGTACATGTCTCCAATCTTTGCTCTTCTTTCATGAAGATTACTAAGCTTGTCATTCTTTCTTGAACAATCTGGATAGCAAAAAAAACAATCCCCTTCTTCAATTGTATCCATAGGGATAACAGTAGGGAGAGACCCAAAAGAGAAAAATCTCCAATGATGAACAATGTGAGCTGCTGATCCTTGCCCGTTAGAAGCAGAGAAACCAACATACATATACTCCTTGAAATGCTGAGAAAGGTCAAACCCGAGCCACAAAGGACTTGA